ATCGGTCGATAATATCAAAATCTGACGAATCCGCCCAGGTGGACTTACTAATAGGATGCCCTGCTGCGTTACAAAATTGAACTTTAGCCAATGATCCAATCAAAGAAATAATTGGAACTAATGTATCGAGCTTCTTCATAGCATTATCCATTATAAATGAATTTTCTAACATTTGACTTCGTACCACTGAAAGGTTTGGTCGCATACTTGAAAAATAACCCAAAAAATCAAGGGAATGCTTGGATAATTGGTTTATATAAATCTTTCCTGGTTGAGACCACACATAAGAATGACATTGCCATAAATTGACAAGATAATATTTCCACTTATTCATCAGAAGAGGGGTGTCCTTTGAAGCCAAAATATATTTTCCTTGATATCTAACATAATGCATAAAAGGATCCTTGAAGAACCATAAGATGGCAGCCGGAAAATCATTAGCAAAGACTTCTTCTACAGGATGTTTTATTTTTTCATAGAAATGTATTCGCTCAAAAAAGATCCCAAAAGAAGTTAATCGTAAATGAGAAGATTGATTAAGAAGAAAAAGGAAGATGGATTCGTATTCATATACATAAGAGTTATATAGGAGCAAGAATAATCGTGGATTACTTTTTGAAAAAATGGATTTTTTGGGGGTACTATTCCAATTATTCCAACTATAATACTCATGAAGAAAGAGTCGTAATAAATGCAAAGAAGAAGGATCTTTCATCCAATAATGAAGTGTTTGAACCAAGATTTCCAGATGAGTCGGGTAGGGTATTAGTACATCTGATACATAATTTAAATGCGGGAATTTGTCCTCTAAAAAAGGAAATATTGAATGAATTGATCGTAAATTATAAGATTTTATGATTTCTAAGGAAGAGACTAATCGTAGGGAAAACGGAATTTCCGCAATGACTGCAAATCCCTCCGATATCATTTGAGAATATAAATTTTTGTTGTACCCCAAAAATGGATTTTTGTTATAATGATTAACAGAAATAATCAAATGATTCTGTTGATACATTCGCCTAATTAAACGTTTTATAATTAGTAAACTAGATTTATTGTCATAACCTACATTATCCAACAAAACGGATCGATTAAAACCATGATCATGAGCAAGTGCATAAATATACTCCCGAAAGATAAGTGGGTATAGGAAGTCATGTTGCTGATATCTATCTAGTTCTAAATATACGTGAAATTCTTCCATTTTTAATTAGATTTGAACCAGAAAAGAAATAGGTGATTTATTGGGTTATCAAATGATACATAGTACGATACAGTCAAAACAAGGTATTATAGTAAAAAAAGACTAGATACCTCGGAAACAAGTAAGACTCATCAACGGACTCTCTAGCCTCTATTTTTCCATCTAATTTTTTCTAAGGTAACAAGATGGTTAGAAGTCCTTTATTTTTTCAATCCAATCGCTCTTTTGATTTTGAAAAAAAAAAATCTTTATCAATATACTGCCTTCTTCTACACATTTATCTCTACCCCATAATGGGTAATAGCAAATAATTAGGATTCATAAGAAATTTATAATCCACTCATGGGAAAAGTCTTTCCCGCATTAAGCACTAATATAGTTTTAACGTCTAATTAGATCGGGCAATCATTCAAAAAATTAAGAACAGAAGCTCGTTACTTTTTGTTTCCCTATAATTAGAACCGTAGTGTGGCTCTACCCATTTATTCACTCGACCAAATTAATAATTAAAATTATTACACGCCAAGAATTCCAAACAATTCAAATAAGGTTTTTTGTCTATTCGGTAAGAATTAAATATTCTCAGAATTATCCATTGATACGACATGCTGCTTTTTCCATTCATTCCTTTCAGGATCAGTCGCGGTCTTACAAACTCTACCGAGGGTATGGACGAATTTTTTACTTCATACAAATGTGTAAAAGATGCTAGTCGCACTTAAAAGCCGAGTACTCTACCGTTGAGTTAGCAACCCAAATAAAATAATTAGTAATGTGTAGATACAATCGTAATCCCCATAAAAAAATAGATTGAATTGCACAACGCAATCAAAGCCAATAAAAACATTAAAATAGCAAAAATTTTAAGATTTCTATATTCTGAAGACAATAAAAATAAATGGATCCGCTGAAAATACAAAAAATTCTCAGATAAAATAAAACAGGGAAATATAGGGAAATTTGGAATAGGGATAAAGTAAAATACTTATAGACCGACCCTTGTCTCTTATGTTATCCATTAATTAAAATTAATTAGTATATATTTATTAATTAGTATATATTTAGTATATATATATTTTTATTGATTTTAATATTTAATTTAAATCAAAAAAAGGCTTCTTGTATCACAGAAAATCCAAGAACCAATTCTTTGAATGAAATAAAATCTATGGAACGTAGGTATAAATGGATCCTTTTATACACGATCGGATTATATTTATTTGATACACTGTTGTCAATATGAATGTTGAGAAAAGAATACAAAAGAGAAAACAAATTATAAATCTAACTAACAATTCCAATTGCAATCAATTAAAATTAATAAATAAATCAAAAAAAACTAAGGACTTGTGTTGGATTGGCACTATTACTATGATATATACAAATATATACAATATTTGTATACAATGGTATACAATATTGGTGGCAGAATAAATTCAGAATTTCAGAATTTAGTAAAATTAAGTAAGATATAAGGTAAAAAGGTTTATTCAATAAGTAAAATAAACAAGTTTAATCCTTTGTGTTTTTTTATTTGTTCATAAAGTTCTACCGAAAACCACCCCATTGACAGTAATCCCAAAATTTTATATTTTTTTTTATTTATATACCCAATTACATCTACATCATTTATTATTTATTCACTTGATCTTTTTTTCTCTATTTTATTTATTTATATCAATAAATATATCAATAAAATAAAAATATATTTTTGTCGTTATAAAAGACAACATTCGATAGTAACAATAATAAATTAAGTATGATATGACTAGAACAAAAAAGGAAATAGCAAAGAAACAAAAAGGGTATATTATACACAGCTATATACAAATAATCTATACCTTCTTTTTTTATATTTCATTAATTGAATTTTGTTTATTGATTAAAGTTAAGTTCCGTAAAAACCCCCGCCTTTTTTGAAATATCATGAACAGTCCCTGTAGGTTGAGCCCCTTTTTCAAGGAAATATAGAATAGCAGGAACATTTAAATAGATTTGATTCTTTATCGGATCATAAAAACCCACTTTACGAAGATCTCTTCCCTCTCGGCGGGATCGAACATCAATTGCAACTATTCGATAAATGGCTCATTGGGATAGATGAAGAATACCCCCCCCTAGAAACGTATAAGAAGTTTTATCTTCATACGGCTCAAGAAAATTAGAAATTAAAATTATGTCTATATGTCTATATTCTATATATAGAATTATAATATCAAATATATCCATAAACTCATCAAATTAATTATATTATTATATTATTGATTTAAGTACTTTTTTTATTATTCTTCCCCAACCGAAAAATAAATAAATAAATCAAAAAAATTATTAGTCCTCCTAACTCAAGTTGAATAACTCTCAAATAACTCAAAAGAAACCTTTTGGGTATTTCATTTATTGAGTAGTCTCTAACCCTTTTTATCTGTCTACTTTATAATCTTTATAATCTATTTTGATTCTTCATTCTGATCTAGTCGAGACAATAAAAAACGGTATTTCCTTGTTCCAGGATCTTTCTCTTTGCCTTGAATCATTGGGTTTAGACATTACTTCGGTGATCTTTAAATCGTTTCAAAATGGCAGCAACATACCTTTTTTATGATTTATTTCTATCAAAGAATCATCTGAATGGTTGATTCCTACGTAATACACTTTACTTTTGATTTGATCTAAAGGGTTTTTATAATTTCAACAAATTTTCTTTTTTTTTTTACTTTTTGAATTGGATCCTTTAGATTTACATATCGAAAATATACTTACGAAGTTGTTCCAATTTATTGATCGATACTAACCCTAGATTCTTGCCCTTAAGAAATTAATTAATACTTTCTACTCGAGCTCCACCATGTACTATTTACATCACAACACCCCAAAAATGAAGGTTCCAGTGGAACAGAACAAACGATGTCGAGCCAAGAGCACTTTCATTCCTATATAATATAAAAAAATGGTGGATGTAAGAATCCACAGCTGATCATGTCCTTCAAGTCGCACGTTGCTTTCTACCACATCGTTTTAAACGAAGTTTTACCATAACATTCCTTCGGTTTGGAACCAGTATGTAATTGATTCAATTATGGAATCATGAATAATCATCAGTTCGGCTGTTACATAGTAATCTATACCTTTTTCTTATATATCAAGAATGTATAATTTATGAGGACGTCTCAGCAAGAATTAAATCAATTTAAACTTAACCCGATTGTTTATAATTTTTTTTTTATTTAATTTATTAAAATAATAATAACTAACATAACACGAATAAATAAACACGAATAAACAAGTTATTTTGAATCTCTATCTTCAAATAACATGATAGGATAAATTAAACAATTTAAAACTTCTTCGAGTCCCAAGAACTCATAAGAAATCATTATCAAAGGATTTAATTGATTGAATAATTTCCTACCCGATATCGTTATTTGCATAAGATTTTACAATTTAATAAGAGAGAGATAAATTCATATTGGATTAAACCATCGATGATTAAAAAAAAGGTAGATGTAATGAAGGTTGGGGTTGTTATTTTTTCATATTTAAGATTGTAAAATTATTTACATAATTTTTAACAAATATTAAATAAATTCAATTAAATATGTGATGCGTGCTATTTGAACTCAATTAAATTTGTGAAAAAGATATGATTCAGATTGCATATTAATAAAAAAGAAACGAAAATCACATTCTATACCAATATTATACTCTATAAAGGAAAGGCTGTTCGAAAAGACAATCTTTATTTTGATATATTCTATTATGATATAGATCTATATTTTTATGATATAGATATATATTTTATTATCTATAAAATTATTATATATCTATAAAATTATTATATATTAATAAATTAATAAAATTATAAATTAATAAAATGATCATGGTTCAAGTATGCTCTGGGACGGAAGGATTCGAACCTCCGAATAGCGGGACCAAAACCCGTTGCCTTACCACTTGGCCACGCCCCATTTCTAGTCGACACTAATAAACACTAATATTGGGACTGGTTGTTCGTCAACTCCAGTCTAAATATCTATTATCTATAAAATAGATTACTACAATTTTTATAGATATAGAATTAAACTAAATTTATTGATCATTACATATAATTCAATTAAGATATTGTATGAAAGTATGATTTATTCTATTCTCTTTTGATTTGAGAATTGAAGGATTTTTTTATTGGGTGAGTTCAAATCAAAGAAAGTTTTTTGGTATATCTTATTTTCTTTTTATTCATTTTTCTCTTCTATGAATAATAACATATTTATAATAATAAAAAAACTCAATTTATTAATAACTCAATCAAAAGAAATAAAATACAATTATCCTCAAGAACAAAATTTTTGTTATGCTTAATATATTTAGTTTGATCTGTATCTGTCTTAATTCTGCTCTTTATTCAAGTAGTTTTTTCGTCGCCAAATTGCCTGAGGCATACGCTTTTTTAAATCCAATCGTAGATGTTATGCCAGTAATCCCCCTGTTTTTTTTTCTCTTAGCCTTCGTTTGGCAGGCTGCTGTAAGTTTTCGATGATATCTTTAATATTGTCTAGACAAATTCATGATTTATTGAAAAAAAAATTCTAAGAATTGATAAGATCAGACAAGTCTTACACCCTCAATTCAAATATTTTAATTCTTGTACAACTGCGATAAATCTGGATCACCCCACTGCATTTCTATTTCTTGGTGTCAAAATAAAAAGTAGGATATGCGGTATAAAAACGGAGAATCTATTCTCTTTTTTACTAAAAAAAATCTTGGAGATTATGTAATGCTTACTCTCAAACTATTTGTTTACACGGTAGTGATATTCTTTGTTTCTCTCTTTATCTTCGGATTCCTATCTAATGATCCAGGACGTAATCCTGGACGTGAAGAATAAAAAATAAGGTTTTTGTTTTCCTTGCTTGAGTTTAAAATGTTCTTAGTAGGATTTTCTCTATTACACATCGTAAAATAAAAAATAAAAAGAGCTCGCGATAAATTCGAAAGAACAAGCCATCAACAAAAACGGAAAGAGAGGGATTCGAACCCTCGGTACGAAAACCTCGTACAACGGATTAGCAATCCGACGCTTTAGTCCACTCAGCCATCTCTCCTCCCAATTGAAAAAGGATAATACTATGTTACATTATAAAAAATAAAGCTTGAAAAAGCCCTTCATAATGTTTGTTTCATCCGAAGGGGCTTTTTAGTTCCACGGCCCGGCTTAAGTACTGACCAGGCCGGGCCGACCTTTTTGTTCCAACGAATCGTAAATCAAATTATTTCTAAAATTTGAAAACTAAAGCTTGTTATTATGATTGAAAAAAAAAAACTATTTATATTTCTATGATATAGAATCAAACGATATCGAATCAAAGTGTCATTTCTTATCTTTATCTTCAATTTTTTATATTTTTTATTTAAAATTTATTTACAGTACTGTACTGTACTGGAATAAAAGTAATAAAGTAAATAAATAATAAAAAAGGAACTGTGGATTCTTGCACAATCCATTTTCATGTATGTTATAGCTTAAGTAGTTTTGTCGAGACGTCTAGGTCAAAAACCTCCGGCAAAAAACACTTGTAATTTAGTTAGTTAAATTAACTAAATTAAATAAATTATCTTTTCCCAATTTCATTAGGTTCTCTGATACAACACGTAAACGCTCTAATTTTCATGATTATTTTATGATCCTATCTTTTCTTTATTTTCTTTTTACTTTTTATTACGACCAACTTTATTGTTCGACAAAAGATTCATTTATATACAATAATCGGATTGTAGCGGGTATAGTTTAGTGGTAAAAGTGTGATTCGTTCGAAAATCCCTTACACAGTTAAGGGGTCCTTCGGTTTGATTAATATTTCATTCCGATCAAAAACTTTATTTCTTAAAAGGATTAAATCCTTTACCTCTCGATGAAAAATTCGAGGAAGAATATACATTCTCGTGATTTGTATCCAAGAATCAATTAAAAATTGAAAAATTGGATTATGAAATTATGAAACATAATTTTTATTAATTGGATGAATACTTCTAATTGAATGAGTATAAATAAAGAATCCATGGATAAAGATAGAAAGTGTATTTCTAATCGTAACTAAATCTTTAATTTTGAATTTGTATTAGGGAAATTGAAGCAAAGTAGCTATTAAACAATGACTTTGGTTTACTAGAGACATCGACAAATTTTTTTAGCTCGGTGGAAACAAAATGCTTTTCCTAAGGATTCTTTCAAATAGAAATAGAGAACGAAGTAACTAGAAAGATTTTTATAATATAACCCCCTCTTTTCTATAGGGATC